ACATAATGTGAATATTCCACCCAAAAGTTTGCTTTTAGTTCAAAACGATCAATATGTAGAATCAGAACAAGTAATTGCTGAGATTCGCGCAGGAATATCCACTTTGAATTTTAAAGAGACGGTTCGAAAACATATTTATTCTGATTCAGATGGAGAAATGCACTGGAGTACCGATGTCTATCATGCACCCCAATTTACATATGGTAATGTTCATCTATTACCAAAAACAAGTCATTTATGGATATTATTAGGAGGGCCGTGCAGGTCCAGTCTAGTCTACCTTTCGATCCACAAGGATCAGGATCAAATGAATGCGCATTCTCTTTCTGGCAAGCGAAGATATACTTCTAACCTCTCAGTAACCAATGATCAGGCGAGGCAGAAATTGTTTAGTTCGGATTTTTATGGTCAAAAAGACGATAGGATTCCTGATTATTCAGACCTTAATCGAATCATATGTACTGGTCAGTATAATCTCGTATATTCACCTATTCTCCACGAGAATTCTGATTTATTGTCAAAAAGGCGAAGAAATAAATTCATCATCCCACTACACTCGATTCAAGAACTCGAGAATGAACTAATGCCTCGTTCAGGTATCTCGATTGAAATCCCCGTAAATGGTAGTTTCCGTCGAAATAGTATTCTTGCTTATTTCGATGATCCTCGATACAGAAGAAAAAGCTCGGGCATTATTAAATATGGGACTATAGAAACGCATTCAGTCATCAAAAAAGAGGATTTGATTGAGTATCGAGGAGTCAAGGAATTTAGGCCAAAATACCAAATGAAAGTAGATCGATTTTTTTTCATTCCTGAAGAGGTGCATATCTTGCCCGGATCTTCTTCCATAATGGTACGGAACAATAGTATCGTTGGGGTCGATACACAAATCACCTTAAATCTAAGAAGTCGAGTCGGTGGGTTGGTCCGGGTGGAGAGAAAAAAAAAACGAATTGAACTGAAAATCCTTTCTGGAGATATCCATTTTCCTGGAGAGACAGATAAGATATCCAGACATACCGGCGTTTTGATACCACCAGGAACAGGAAAAAGAAATTCCAAGGAATACAAAAAAGTGAAAAATTGGATCTATGTCCAACGAATTACACCTAGTAAGAAAAGGTTTTTTGTTTTAGTTCGACCTGTCGTCACATATGAAATAACGGACGGTATAAATTTAGCAACTCTTTTTCCACCGGATCCATTGCAGGAAAGGGATAATGTGCAACTTCGAATTGTCAATTATATCCTTTATGAAAATGGCAAACCGATTCGAGGAATTTCTGACACAAGTATTCAATTAGTTAGGACTTGTTTAGTATTGAATTGGAACCAAGACAAAAAAAGTTCTTCTTGCGAAGAAGCCCGTGCTTCTTTTGTTGAAATAAGGACAAATGGTTTGATTCGACATTTCTTAAGAATCAACTTAGTGAAATCCCCTATTTCGTATATCGGAAAAAGGAATGATCCGTCGGGGTCAGGATTGCTCTCTGATAATGGATCAGATTGTACCAATATCAACCCCTTTTCTGTCATTTATTCCTATTCCAAGGCAAAAATTCAACAATCTCTTAACCAACCTCAAGGAACTATTCATACGTTGTTGAATAGAAATAAGGAATGTCAGTCATTGATAATTTTGTCAGCAGCCAATTGTTCTCGAATGGGGCCATTCAAGGATGTAAAATATCACAGTGTGATAAAAGAATCAATTAAAAAAGATCCCCAAATTCCAATTAGGAATTCATTGGGCCCTTTAGGAACATGCCTTTCAATTGAGAATTTTTATTCATCTTACCATTTAATAACTCATAATCAGATCTTAGTAACTAAATATTTGCAACTTGACAATTTAAAACAGACTTTTCAAGTGATTAAATTGAAATATTATTTAATGGATGAAAATGGAAAAATTTTTAATCCCGATCCATGCCGTAACATTATTTTAAATCCATTCAATTTGAATTGGTTTTTTCTCCATCACAATTATTGTGCAGAGACATCTAAAATAATTAGTCTTGGACAGTTTATTTGTGAAAATGTATGTATAGCCAAAAACGGATCGCCCCTCAAATCGGGTCAAGTTATACTTGTTCAAGTTGACTCGATAGTGATACGATCAGCTAAGCCTTATTTGGCCACCCCCGGAGCAACTGTTCATGGCCATTATGGAGAAACCCTTTACGAAGGAGATACATTAGTTACATTTATATATGAAAAATCGAGATCTGGTGATATAACACAGGGTCTTCCAAAAGTAGAACAGGTGTTAGAAGTGCGTTCGATTGATTCAATATCCATGAATCTAGAAAAGAGGGTTGAGGTTTGGAACAAATGTATACCAAGAATTCTTGGAATTCCTTGGGGATTCTTGATTGGTGCTGAGCTAACTATAGCGCAAAGCCGAATCTCTTTGGTTAATAAAATCCAACAGGTTTATCGCTCCCAGGGGGTGCAGATTCATAATAGGCATATAGAAATTATTGTACGTCAAATA